GGCTATCGGAATCGAACCGACGACCATCGCATTAGAAATGCGATGCTATAACCGATCCGTTAAGCGGGCTCACATAAGAGAAATTTGACATGCATAGGAATTTAATAAACTATTAGAATCGTCCCTATTAACTCTATTCTTTTCATTCTTATCTATTCAATTCCGAATTCATATGAATATAGAATAGAAAAGAATAACAAATAAATGTTATAGAACATAACAATTAATGTGCTATGGCTCGAATCCGCAGTCAATCCTATTTCCGATAGGGGCAGTTGACAATTGAATCCGATTTGCCCCATTATATTTAATATATAAAAAATATTTAATATAAATAAAATAGTGCAAAGAGAAGGCTCGGTTCAAAGTTGTTCAAGAATAGTGGCGTTTATTTTCTTGACCTTAGAATTCGTCAGTTCTATTTCTCGATGGAGGCAAAGAAGGGATAGGGATATAACTCAGCGGTAGAGTGTCACCTTGACGTGGTGGAAGGCATCAGTTCGATCCTGATTATCCCTAACCCCAAATGTGAGTTTTTCTATTTTGACTTGCCCCCCCGCCGGGATTGAATGAGAATGGATAAGAGGCTCATGGGATTGACGTGAGGGGGCAGGGATGGATATATTTCTAGGAGCGAACTCCGGGCGAATATGAAGCCCATGGATACAGGTTATGCCTTTGGAATGAAAGAGAATTCCGAATCCGCTTTGTCTACGAACAAGTAAGCTATAAGTCAGATCAAGTAAGTCAGAATATTCATTACAATATTCTCGGGACCTATCGTATATAAATAAATAAATGAAAATATCGTATATAAATAAAGAAATTCGAAATAAAGAAATATATCTCTATCTTATACTTAGGAGACGAACAAGGAAGCTATAAGTCAGAATATTCATTCCATTACAATATTAATCTATATATATACAATAAGATAGAGAATCAGATATTTCTATAGACGTAGTAGAGGGTCCCATTAGCATGCATCCAGTAGGAATTGAACCTACGAACTCTCCAATTATGAGTTGGGCGCTTTAACCATTCAGCCATGGATGCTTAGTAGAGATCCTCGTACATGGTGACAAATTCCAATTGAAATGAAATCTGTATATTAATATTTCTATAGGGCGATTAGATTCGAATCCATATTATTTAAGAATCAATTATAATAAGATATATGATCGATCATATACTTGACAATTCCTATCTAAAAAGTTTAGATTATTATTGTTATAAAAAAAGAAATAGAATTGATTATAATAAGATATATGATCGATGATATACTTGACAATCAGTATATAAAAAGGTTAGAATATATAAATAAAAAAAGAAAAAGAGGAGGAAAACCATCATGAGGAGGAAAACCATCATACAAATTTTTGTTTTACAAAGGTATGT